ATCCTAATCCTAAACAACCCTTTTTTATGAATCTCGTTTTTTGTAAACTCTTCTTTTCCTTTTATTTATCCGACATGGATACAATCAATCTAAATGGACGAATTTCTTAGTCCGAATCATTGCATCGAAATATCAGTATTTGATTGATCTACGTTCATGTAATTTATTATTTAGAAAATCTTTCTTTTGGTCAATCGTTGAATTGAATGAAATCAACTGAAATGAAACGGGAATCGCTCTATAGAACATCTTTTTTTTTAATCGCACGTCGTAAATGGATACCATAAGAATTCTTATTCAGATTATGACTCCGAATATTGGAATTGAATGAACAAAACAATATAAAGAAAATATCCATGGGAGGAATAGGCCAAACAGGAATTTGAAATTTTAGGAAAAAGATCTTTTTTAGATCTCTTTCCTTTTTTTTTTTACAATTCCCTAATACTAAATATCGTAATCTTTTTTGCTATTCCTCTAAATCGTATAACCTTATTTGTATATTTATGTTTTTGTATATTTATGTTTCCTAAATAGATTATTCTGAGCAAGGCATACATTGTGTTGGAATAAGCTAAAAAAAGACTCTTTCGAAAACTAGTCAATGATGACCCTCCATGGATTCACCTATATAAGCCGCGGCTAAAGTTGCAAAAATAAGAGCTTGAATACCACTTGTAAATAATCCAAGGAACATGACAGGTATAGGAACTACTAAAGGTACTAAAGAAACAAGAACAACAACTACTAATTCATCTGCTAATATATTCCCGAAAAGTCGAAAACTAAGCGATAAGGGTTTTGTGAAATCTTCTAAAATGTTAATGGGTAAAAGGATTGGAGTTGGTTGAATGTATTTACCGAAATAACCTAATCCTTTTTTGCTAAGACCGGCATAGAAATATGCTACTGATGTGAGTAAAGCTAAAGCAACGGTAGTATTTATATCATTCGTAGGTGCGGCTAACTCCCCATGAGGTAACTGTATGATTTTCCAAGGTAAAAGTGCTCCTGACCAATTAGAAACAAAAATAAATAGAAACATAGTTCCAATAAAGGGAACCCATGGACCATATTCTTCTCCAATCTGAGTTTTGCTCACGTCTCGAATGAATTCAAGGACATATTCGAAGAAATTCTGACCGTCAGCTGGAATAGTTTGTGGATTCCGAACAGCTACAACGGCTGAACCTAATAAAATAGCAATTACAACCCAAGAAGTAATAAGTACTTGGGCATGGACTTGGAAACCCCCAATTTTCCAATAGAAATGTTGGCCTACTTCCACACCGGATATATCGTATAATCCTTTTAGTGTGTTGATGGAACATGATAAAACATTCATATTGCCCTCTGAAAGAAATAAAGCTTTAAAAGGAATTATTTTGATTCAAACATCTCTTTTTCGATTTGCCTACTTGAATTGTATATTTTGGATACCAACTAATCACATAATATCCCCAGTTATTTTTATCTCTTTTGTGCGATTCAGGAATAGTAACCGATTCCATAAATCTAAAAATCTATGGAGTTTCGAAAATAATGTATTTATCTTATTATTAATCAAGGATTTCGTATAGAGCTAGAACGACCTTCACAAATTGCAACTACGAGTTTGTTAAGAATTAATCGGATTGAAGCTATAGCGTCATCATTCGCTGGAATCGAAATATCTGCGAGATCCGGGTCACAGTTTGTATCAATTAAACAAATGGTTGGAATTCCCAAAGTGATACATTCTCGAAGAGCCATATATTCTTCTTGCTGATCAACGATTATTACAATATCGGGTAACCCCGTCATATATTTAATCCCGCCCAGATATGTTTGCAAGTGAGATAACTGTCTCTTCAACACAGCTGCATCTCTTTTCGTAAGATGGTTGAGTTTCCCCGTCTTTTGTTCCATTCTCAAGTCCCTGAACTTATGAAGTCTTGTTTCTGTAGTGGACCAATTGGTTAAAATACCGCCGAGCCATTTTTTATTAACATAATGACACCGAGCCCGTATGGCAGCCCGTGCTACTGAATCAGCTGCTTTATTTTTGGTACCAACAATTAAGAATTGTTTTCCCCTCTTTGCAGCATCAAAAACTAAATCACAAGCTTCTGATAAAAAACGAGCAGTTCTAGTAAGATTTGTAATATGAATGCCTTTACGCTTTGTAGAGATATAAGGTGCCATTCTAGGATTCCATTTCCTAGTACCATGACCAAAATGAACTCCTGCTCCCATCATCTCTTCCAAACGGATGTTCCAATATCTTCTTGTCATTTCTCCCCCCACTTCCCCTCTCTCTTTATTTTTTTCATTGAAAAAAAAGAGACGAGGTACCCCCGAAAAAAAAATAATTGTTCCGACGGAACCTTCTCTTCTACCAGAGATTGGCCGGTGATACATGATCTAAGCCATTAATTTTTTTCTATTTGTTATTTATGATCTTTGTTACTAGTAATAAAGATCATGACCACAAATAGTTAAAAGAATGAACCCGCTCTTA